CCAGAAAATAGTTTAGTTTAGAATTCTGGCTTTGGGGGCCAGGGGTGAGAGTTAAAATCTCTCTTTTCTGGGCGCTAGGGAGGAGTTTAACCTCCGATCTTCGGATTACAAGACCGATACTTTTAGATTAAGCTACTAGGGCAAGCTAGTTGTAGTGCTTTATTTTCTAATCATCCCGTTAGTGGTATGAGAATGAGGAATAGTGCGAAATATAATACGGATGCGATTTGTCCAATGATGATGAATGGGTGTTCTACTGGTATGCCTCCAATCCATGTTAAGATAACTATGTCTGCTACTAGACTTCAGAATAGGAACTGGGTAATTGGGCGGAATGTTAGTCCTCGTTGCTTTGAGGTGTGTAATAGTGGCACGAGTATTAATACTAGGATAGAAAATAGCAGTGCAAGGACACCTCCGAGTTTGTTTGGAATTGATCGTAGAATGGCATAGGCAAATAAGAAGTATCATTCTGGTTTAATGTGTGGGGGGGTAACTAAAGGGTTGGCGGGGGTGAAGTTTTCTGGGTCCCCTAGTATATTAGGGGAAAATAACGCTAGTAGTGTTAGAGCTAATAACATGATTACGAATCCCAGGAGATCTTTATACGTGAAATATGGGTGGAAAGAAATTTTGTCTGCATCTGAGTTTAGTCCTATTGGGTTGTTTGATCCTGTTTCGTGGAGGAATAGGAGGTGGAGGATGGTTGCAGCGGCAATAATAAATGGTAATAGGAAGTGGAATGCGAAGAATCGTGTTAGTGTTGCGTTATCTACTGAAAATCCGCCTCAGATTCATTGGACTAGCATATTTCCTATATATGGCACGGCGGATAGGAGGTTTGTGATTACTGTGGCCCCTCAGAAAGATATTTGTCCTCATGGTAGTACATAGCCGACAAAGGCTGTTATTATAACTAGCAGTAGAAGGACTACGCCGATGTTTCAGGTTTCTTTATAAAGATATGATCCGTAATATAGGCCTCGGGCAATGTGTATATAAATGCAAATGAAGAAGAATGATGCTCCGTTGGCGTGGATGTTTCGGATTAGTCAGCCGTAGTTGACATCTCGGCAAATGTGGGTTACTGATGAGAATGCAGTTGAAATATCCGAGGTGTAATGTATGGCTAGGAATAGGCCGGTTAGAATTTGGGTAATTAGGCATAATCCTAGTAGGGACCCAAAGTTTCATCATGTTGAAATGTTGGATGGTGCTGGTAGGTCAACTAATGCGCTGTTGGCTATTTTAATAAGGGGGTGTGTTTTTCGTAGGCTTGTCATTAATGGTTCTTGTAGTTGAATAACAACGATGGTTCTTCAAGTCATTGGTCTCGGTTAAAGTCTGAGCAAGAATTATGACCTATTTTATGTTTTTATTACTAATAGCTTTGGTTGTGGGTTTAGTTGCTGTTGCTTCTAATCCTACGCCTTATTTCGCTGCTCTTGGTTTGGTGGTTGCAGCTGGGGTTGGGTGTGGGATTTTGGTTGGCCATGGGGGTTCTTTTTTATCATTAGTTCTTTTTTTAATTTATTTAGGGGGGATGCTTGTGGTTTTTGCTTATTCGGCAGCTTTGGCTGCTGAGCCTTTTCCAGAGGCTTGGGGCAGTCGTTCTGTATTAGTGTATGTCTTGGTTTATTTATTAGGGGTTGGTTTAGTGGCGGGGTTTTTCTGAGGGGGCTGATATGAGGGTTCGTGGGTGATTGTGGATGGGCTGAAGGAGTTCTCTGTTTTGCGTGGCGATATCAGTGGTGTGGCTGTGATGTATTCGTCTGGTGGGGGTATATTAGTTATTTGTGCTTGGGTGTTGCTTTTGACTTTGCTTGTTGTTTTAGAGCTTACCCGTGGTTTAGGTCGTGGGGCTCTTCGTGCGGTTTAAAGGAGAATTGGAATGATGGCCAAGATTAGGGTTAGAAGGAATATGGTTAGGTATGTCTTGATTATTCCTCGTGTAATGTCGTTTATAGTCTTTGCTATGGTTGTTTGTGTTAGTGCCAGGCCTTTTGGCCCGATGGTTTCGAGTCATGTTTTGTCGAGTTGGGTGGCGGCGGATTGTCCTAGGGTAAGTTTAAGTTTTGGAAGGAGGCGGTGAATAGTTGTTGGGAAGAACCCTAATATATTTGAGAAGTGGTGTGTGGGGGTTACTGGGATGATTTTTACTTGTTTGCTTGTTATATTAGCTAGTTCTGTGGCCACGAGTAGGCCTGTAATTGTTACTACAAGAGCTGCTATTTTTAGGGTGGTTGGTATTGTTATGACTGGTGTTTTTATTGGCAGGAAGTTCTGTGTGATGAGGAGTCCTGCAATAATGCTTCCTCAGGCAAGTCGTTTAATAGAGTTAATCACTAGTGGGTTATTTTCGTTAATTGGGGATAGTGGTAGGAATCGTGGGGTTCCCATAATTACAAAGTATACTAGCCGGAAGCTATATACTGCGGTGAATGATGTGGCAATTAGTGTTAGGGTTAGGGCTCAGGCGTTTAGATAAGAGGTGTTTAGGGCTTCAATAATTGCATCTTTTGAGAAGAACCCTGCCAGGAAGGGGGTTCCTGTTAGGGCAAGGCTGCCAATTGTAAAGTAAGTTGAGGTGGCAGGTATAATATTGAACAGGCCTCCTATTTTTCGGATGTCTTGTTCATCGTTTAGGCTGTGAATAATTGAGCCAGAGCATAGGAATAGCATGGCTTTGAAGAAAGCGTGGGTGCAAATGTGTAGGAACGCTAGTTGTGGTTGATTTAATCCAATTGTAACTATTATTAGTCCAAGTTGGCTTGATGTTGAGAAAGCTACAATTTTTTTGATATCATTTTGGGTTAAAGCACAAGTGGCTGTAAATAATGAGGTTAATGCTCCAAGGCAGAGGCAGATTGTTAGGGCCAGCTGATTATTTTCTATAAGCGGGTGAAGGCGGATTAGTAGAAAAATCCCTGCAACAACTATAGTACTAGAATGGAGTAGGGCAGACACTGGTGTAGGGCCCTCCATGGCGGACGGTAGCCATGGGTGGAGGCCGAACTGGGCTGATTTTCCTGTTGCTGCTAAGGCAAGTCCTAGTAAGGGGACTGTTATGTCGAAGCTTTTTGATAAAACAAAGATTTGTTGAATTTCTCAGGAATTGAGGTTTATTGCAAATCAAGCTATGGTTATAATTAGTCCGATATCCCCTACTCGATTATAAATTACAGCCTGAAGAGCTGCTGTGTTAGCGTCTGCTCGTCCATGTCATCATCCAATTAGCAGGAATGATATAATCCCCACCCCCTCTCAGCCAATAAATAGTTGAAATATATTGTTGGCTGTGACTAAGATGATTATGGCTACTAGGAATGTGAGTAAGTATTTAAAGAACCGGTCAATATAGGGGTCAGAGTGTATATATCATAGTGCAAATTCTAGGATTGATCAGGTAACATATAGGGCAACTGGGACAAAAATTAAGGAGTAGTGGTCGAATTTAAAGCTAATATTGATGTCAAATGTTTGAGTATTTATCCATTGTCAATTTGTAATAATGCCCTCTGTTTTCAGATTTAGGAAAATTATAAGTGGTAACAGGCTGACGAAGAATGCGGAACTAACGGCAGTTTTGGTTATTTTTGCTATGTTGAGTTCTTGTTGACTAGGGCTTAGTGTGGTGAGTAGTGGGTATATTAAAATAAAGAAGATTAGAAGAAGAGATGAGTGTATAATTAGTGTCATTTTAGCTTTCACTTGGATTTGCACCAAGAGTTTTTGGTTCCTAAGACCAACGGATGGGCTGTTATCCTTTGAAAGCGCAAGGAAGCCGTGGATTTTAACTACGGAGTGTAAGGATTAGCAGTGCTTACTATTTTCTGATTCTTCCTTGGTGAGTAAGGAGGTTTTAACTCCTATCTTTAGAATCACAATCTAATGTTTTGGTTGAAACTATACTTACAGTAACACCATCCTCACATGAGTTCTGGTTTTGTCACTAGTAGGATGACGGGGATTAGGTGTAGGGTTATTAGCAGGTGTTCTCGGGTGTGGAAGGGTTGAAGCCCTATAATATGTTTGGGTGTTGGGCCCCGTTGTGATATAAGAAATATATATAGAGAATAACCAGCTGTGATTAATGTTCCTAGGCCAGTAAGTAAGATGGTTCATGGGGATCAGCTGAATAGTGTTGTGATAATTATGAGCTCTCCTATTAGGTTAGGTAGTGGGGGGAGTGCTAAGTTGGCTAGATTGGCGGTGAATCATCATGCTGCGGTTAGTGGAAAAATTACTTGCAGCCCTCGGGCGAGTATTATCGTTCGGCTGTGGGTTCGCTCATAGGCTGTGTTGGCTAAGCAAAATAGTGCTGAGGATACTAGTCCGTGGGCAATTATTAAAATAATTGCTCCTGAGAATCCTCATGGGGTTTGAATTAGGATTCCCCCTGTCACTAGTCCTATGTGGCTTACAGATGAGTAGGCAATTAGTGATTTTAGGTCTGTTTGTCGAAGGCAAATTAATCCGGTTATAATAATACCTCAGAGGGCTAGGATAATGAATGGGTAGGCTAGCTCTTTTGATAGAGGATCTAGTATTACTATTATGCGTATCATTCCATATCCGCCAAGTTTTAGTAGGACTGCTGCTAGCACTATTGATCCTGCTACAGGGGCTTCTACATGTGCTTTGGGTAGCCATAGGTGAACCCCGTATAATGGTATTTTAACTAAAAATGCGATCAGGCAGCCAGCTCATCAAATTATATGGCCTCAAGAGTTGAGTTGAAGAGGTTGTGAGTATTGGAGTACTAATATTGATAGTGTACCTGTAGATTGTTGAAGAAGAAGTAGGGCAACTAGAAGTGGGAGTGACCCTGCTAGAGTGTAGAATAGGAAGTAGGTTCCTGCATTAAGTCGTTCGGTTTGATTTCCTCAACGGGTAATAATGATAAGGGTTGGGATAAGTGTAGCTTCAAATATAATGTAAAATATAATGATTTCTGTGGCACCGAATGCTATAATTAGAAAGGTTTGTAGTGAGGCGAGAAGTGTAATATAAGAGCGTTGTCGACTAATTGGCTCGGGGCTAATATGGTTTTGGCTGGCTAGAATTATAAGTGGAAGTAATCAGCATGTTAGCACTAAAAGGGGGGTTGATAATGGGTCTGTGGCTAGATATATATTAGAGGAGGTTCATCCGGCTTCTGAGGTTCATTTTAATCATATTAGGCTAATGGAGGCAATTAGGAGGCTGTGTGCGGTTGTGGTTGTTCATAGTCATTTAGGGGAGGCTAATCAAATTGTTGGGAATAACATGATTGTGGGGATTAGTACTTTTAGCATTGTAGGAGGTTAAGGTTTTGTAGTCGGTCAGTTCCATGAGTGCGGGCAGTAGCAACTAGTAGTGCTAGGCCAGTGCTTGCTTCACAGGCAGAGAAGGCTAGTAGTAATATAGGAGCTGTTGAGAATGCTGTTGATTCGAATTGCAGCGTTCATAGGGCTAGTGCGATAAATAGGGATAATATTATTCCTTCTAGGCATAGGAGTGCGGAGAGTAGGTGGGTTCGGTGAAATGCTAGTCCTATTAAACCTAAAATAAATGCTGAACTAAAGCTGAAATGTACGGGTGTCATAAGGGGGTCGTGGATTTAAACCACGGCTTTCTGAGTCGAAGTCAGAGGTCTTGTTTTGGACTAGCCCCCTATTCTGCTCACTCTAGGCCGCCTTGGGTTCATTCGTAGATTAGTCCCAGTGTTAGTAAAATTAGGACTGTTGTGGCCCAGAAGAGTGTTTCGGTGGGGTTATGGAGCTGGTCTCCTCAGGGTAGTGGGAGGAGGAGGGCAATTTCTAGGTCAAAGAGGAGGAATAGAATTGCTACTAGAAAGAAGCGTAGGGAAAATGGTAGTCGGGCGGAGCCTAGGGGGTCAAATCCGCACTCGTATGGTGATAATTTTTCTGCGTCGGGGCTTATTTGTGGAAGTCAAAAAGATACAGCCGCTAGGATTAAGGATAGGGTTGTTGTAATAATTAAAATAGTTATAATTAAATTCATTATCTTTCCTTGGGGTTTAACCAAGACTGTGTGATTGGAAGTCACTTGTACTAACTTTAATACTAGGAAGATTATGAGCCTCATCAATAGATAGATACGTAGAGGAACAGTCATACTACGTCAACAAAGTGTCAGTATCAGGCAGCGGCTTCAAAGCCGAAGTGGTGTTCAGATGTAAAGTGGTATTGGATTTGGCGTAGGAGGCATACTGCTAGGAAGGTTGATCCAATAATAACGTGTAGCCCATGGAAGCCCGTGGCTACAAAGAATGTTGAACCATAGACTCCGTCTGCGATTGTAAATGGTGCTTCGTAATATTCCATGGCTTGTAGTGCGGTGAAATAAAGCCCTAATAGAATGGTTAGTGTTAGGGATTGAATAGCTTGTTTTCGTTCTCCCTCTATAATGCTGTGGTGGGTTCATGTTACTGTGACGCCTGATGCTAACAGTACGGCTGTGTTGAGGAGTGGGACCTCAAATGGGTCTAGTGGGGTAATTCCCGTGGGGGGTCAGCAACCTCCTAACTCTGGGGTGGGTGCCAGGCTTGAGTGGTAAAAGGCTCAGAAGAACCCTAAGAAGAAGAATACCTCTGAGGTAATAAATAGAATTATTCCATATCGTAGTCCTTTTTGTACTGGTGGTGTGTGGTGGCCTTGAAAGGTCCCCTCTCGAATAATGTCACGTCATCATTGGTGTATGGTGAGAAGTAGGAGGATTAATCCTAAGGTTATTAGTGTTGTTGAGTGGAAGTGGAATCAGACTGCTAGGCCGGATGTTATTAGTAAGGCAGCGATAGCTCCGGTCAGTGGTCATGGGCTTGGGTCAACTATGTGGTAGGCATGTGCTTGGTGGGCCATTAAACGTTTTCTTGTAAATATAGGCTTAAAAGAAGTACAAATACATAAGCTTGGATTATTGCTACTGCAATTTCTAATAGTGTAAGCAGAAAGAGTACAGTAGCGGTTAGAATTGCTACTGTTGGTATTATTGGTAGAAGGACAAATACAGCTGTGGCGATAAGTTGAATTAGGAGGTGGCCTGCGGTTAGGTTGGCTGTAAGTCGGACCCCCAGGGCCAATGGTCGGATAAATAAGCTAATTGTTTCGATAATAATTAATACAGGGATTAGTAAGATGGGTGTTCCTTCTGGTAATAAGTGTCCTAAAGCGACTGTTGGTTGGTTTCGTATTCCAATAATTACTGTGGCAAGTCATAGTGGCACGGCAAATCCTATATTAAAGGATAGTTGTGTTGTGGGTGTGAAGGTATAGGGTAATAGGCCAAGCATATTAATTGTGATTAAGAAAATTATTAATGAGGCTAACAATAATGCTCATTTATGTCCTCCTATGTTTAGTGGTAGTATTAGTTGATTAGTAAATCGATTAATAAATCATCCTTGGATTGTGGTGAGTCGATTGTTAACTCATCGAGATGAGGGGGTCGGATAAAGTACTCAGGGTAGTGCGATTGCGATGGCAATTAGTGGAATCCCTAGATATGTTGGGCTTGCAAATTGGTCAAAGAAGCTTATTATCATGGTCAGTGTCAGGACCCAGTTTTGTGTTTTTTAGCGCTTACTGAGGTTGGTTTATTTGGTGAAATGTGATTTAAGATTTTGGTTGGGATAATGGCTAGGAAAAGTAATCATGCGTATACTAGAATTATGAATCAAGGGCCGGGGTTTAATTGTGGCATTTCACTAAGGGTGGTCGGGAATCACCAACTTTTGGCTTAAAAGGCCAATGCTTTGTCCGATATTTAGCTTCTTAGCGAGGCGTCTTCTAGTATTAATGAGGATCAGTTTTCGAAGTGTTCTAGTGGTACTGCTTCAACCACAATTGGCATAAAGCTGTGATTAGCCCCGCAGATTTCAGAGCATTGTCCATAGAATAATCCTGGACGTGAGGCAATAAAGGCGGTTTGATTTAGTCGTCCTGGGACTGCATCTATTTTTATGCCAAGGGATGGAACGGCTCAAGAATGTAGTACGTCTTCAGCGGATACTAGGATACGGATTGGGGACTCTATTGGGACAACTATTCGGTGGTCCGTTTCCAGGAGTCGGAATTGACCGGGGGCGAGGTCTTGGGTTGGTACTATGTAAGAGTCAAACCCCAGATCTTCATAATCTGTATATTCATAGCTTCAGTATCATTGATGTCCTATTGCTTTAATTGTTAAGTGGGGGTCGTTGATCTCGTCCATGAGGTATAGAATGCGTAGAGAGGGGAGGGCAATAAGCACTAAAATGACGGCTGGTAAAATAGTTCATACGATTTCGATTTCTTGGGAGTCTAAGATGTACTTGTTAGTAAGTTTGGTTGATACCATTGCAATAATAATATACAATACTAAGGTGCTAATTAGGAACACAATTATTAATGCGTGGTCGTGGAAGTGAAGAAGTTCTTCTATAACGGGGGATGCTGCGTCTTGAAATCCTAGTTGTGTTGGGTGTGCCATTAAGTTTCAGGCTTAAGACATGCGGGGGTTTAACCTACAATTTCACCTTGACAAGGTGGTGTAATTTACATTTTACTAATGTCTTTAAAAGGAAGTGACAGAGTGGTTATGTGGTTGGCTTGAAACCAGCATATGGGGGTTCAATTCCTCCCTTTCTCGTTAATTTGATTGAATTTGGACAAATGCTGGTTCCTCATACGTATGATATGGAGGGGGGCAGCCGTGGAGTCATTCTACATTTGTTATTGTTAGTTCTACAGATAGTACCTCCCGTTTAGCGGCGAAGGCTTCTCATAGAATAAATAGGAATATAATAACCGCCACTAGAGAAATTAGTGATCCAATGGATGATACTGTATTTCATAAGGCGTAGGCGTCTGGGTAGTCAGAATATCGTCGTGGCATGCCCGCTAGGCCTAGGAAGTGTTGTGGGAAGAATGTTAGGTTAACTCCGATAAACATAACTGCAAAGTGGATTTTTGTTCATGTGCTGTGGAGGGTGTATCCGGCTAGTAGGGGGAATCAGTGTACGAAGGCTGCTATAATAGCAAATACAGCGCCTATTGATAGTACATAGTGGAAATGTGCTACTACGTAATAAGTATCATGAAGGACAATGTCTAGTGATGAGTTGGATAGGACGATTCCTGTGAGCCCGCCTACTGTAAATAGGAAAATGAACCCCAGAGCCCATAGTATGGGTGTTTCTCATTTGATCGACCCCCCGTGAAGTGTGGCTAATCAGCTGAATACTTTTACACCTGTTGGGATGGCAATAATTATTGTTGCAGATGTAAAGTATGCACGAGTGTCTACGTCCATACCGACGGTGAATATGTGGTGGGCTCATACAATAAACCCTAGAAGGCCGATGGCCATTATTGCTCACACCATACCTATATAACCAAACGGTTCTTTTTTACCTGAGTAGTAGGCTACAACATGGGAGATGATTCCAAATCCTGGAAGGATAAGAATGTAGACTTCTGGGTGACCAAAGAATCAGAATAGGTGTTGGTAAAGGATTGGGTCTCCTCCGCCTGCTGGGTCAAAGAATGTGGTGTTGAGGTTTCGATCTGTTAGTAGTATTGTAATCCCGGCAGCTAAAACAGGCAGTGATAAGAGGAGTAGGACGGCGGTTACAAGTACGGATCAGACGAACAGGGGTGTTTGATACTGAGAGATGGCTGGGGGCTTCATGTTAATGGTTGTGGTGATGAAGTTAATTGCCCCCAGGATTGATGAAACACCTGCTAGGTGAAGTGAAAAAATTGTTAGGTCTACTGATGCTCCTGCGTGGGCTAGATTTCCTGCAAGGGGCGGATATACTGTTCACCCTGTTCCGGCCCCAGCTTCAACACCAGAAGAGGCTAATAGCAGCAGGAATGATGGGGGTAATAATCAGAAACTTATGTTATTTATTCGTGGGAATGCTATGTCTGGGGCTCCGATTATTAGTGGTACAAGTCAGTTTCCAAATCCCCCAATAAGAACGGGTATTACTATAAAGAAGATTATTACGAAGGCGTGGGCAGTGACGATAACGTTATAAATTTGGTCATCACCTAGAAGTGACCCGGGTTGGCTAAGCTCAGCTCGAATAAGAAGGCTTAAGGCGGTTCCCACTATTCCGGCTCAGGCACCAAATACGAGATAAAGGGTACCAATGTCTTTGTGGTTGGTAGAGAAGAATCAGCGCGTGATTGCCACAGGTAGGGTAGCCGAGCGTTTAGGCGGTGGGTTGTAGCCCCGAAGATAGAGGTTTAAGTCCTTTTCCTATCAGCCTCGTGGTGAAGAACACATTGGATTGCAAATTCAAAGATGCAGATTAATACTCTGCCGGGGCTTTCCCCGCCTTACTGACTAGGCGGCGGGGAAAGTAGATGGATGCTCGCTGGCTTGAGCGCTTAGCTGTTAACTAAGAGTTTGTAGGATCGAGGCCTTCCCGTCTAGTAGGGCTTTAGCTTAATAAAAGTGCCTGGTTTGCAGTCAGGAGATGCGAGTTAGTTTCTTGTAGGCCTTAATCAGGGACTAGAAGATTTTCACTTCTACTTAGAGCTTTGAAGGCTCTTGGTCTTAATGTTATCCTAAGTTCCTAGGTGATTAGTATTAGAATGGTTGGGGTTATTGGTAATAACCCCAGGGCGGCTGTGGTAAATAGGGCTAGAGATAAAGAGGTTTGGGTTATTTGAGTTCGTCAGGGGGTGGTTGAGTTGATTATGTTGGGGGAAATGGTTAGTGTTATTGCGTAACATAGTCGTAAGTAGAAGTATAGGCTGATTAAGGTGGCTAGGGCTATGGCTGTGGCGGTGAGGGGGAGGTCTTGTTTTGTTAGTTCTTGTAAGATTAGTCATTTTGGTATAAATCCTGTGAGTGGTGGTAGGCCTCCTAGTGAGAGTAAGACTAGGGCAGTTGTTGATGCCAGGATGGGGCTTTTTGATCAGGTTGTTGCTAGTGTGTTGATTTTGGTTGTTAATAATATTTTTAGGGTTAGGAATGCTGCGGAGGTTATGATAATATATGTTCCTAGTGCAACTAAGGTGAGTTGGGGGGCGTACTGGATTACAATAATTATTCATCCTATATGTGCGATTGAAGAATAGGCTAGAATTTTCCGTAGCTGGGTTTGGTTTAGCCCTCCTCAGCCCCCGACCAGTGTGGATGTAATTCCTAGTAGTGTTAGTAGTGATGGGTCGATAGTTTGTGCTGTTTGGATAATAAGTGCGAATGGGGCGAGTTTTTGTCAGGTAGATAGGATGAGCCCTGTTAATAGATCTAATCCTTGTAGCACTTCTGGTATTCAGAAATGTATTGGTGCGAGTCCAATTTTAAGTGCTAGGGCTGCTATAAATATTGTGCTGGCGATGGGATTTGATAGGTTGTTGATGCTTCATTCTCCGGTTATTCAGGCATTTGTTGTGCTTGCAAATAGGATTATTGCTGCTGCGGTGGCCTGGGTTAGGAAGTATTTTGTAGTTGCTTCTACTGCACGGGGGTGGTGGTGTTGTGCTATTAAGGGGGTGATTGCTAGTGTATTGATTTCTAGGCCTATTCAAGCTAGGAGTCAGTGAGAGCTAGCAAAGGTTAGGGTGGTTCCTAGTCCTAGACTAGATAGTAGGACTGCAAGTACGTATGGGTTCATTGGCGGAGGAGGGATTTTAACCGTCATGTTCGGGGTATGGGCCCGAAAGCTTAATTGGCTGACCCCGCCTTAGAAAGTGGTGTAAGGGAAGCACCTGGAGTTTTGATCTCTTGAGTATGGGTTCAATTCCCTTCTTTCTAGGAACTGAGGGGATTTTAACCTCTGTAATTCACTCTATCAAAGTGGTCCTTGGGTGCTCAGGCACAGTTCCTTGGTTATAGTTGTGGGGGGAGTCCTGCTAGTGCAATCGGTAGGGCGGTGTGTCATAATACGAAGGCTAGTGTAAGGGGAAGGAAGTTTTTTCATGCTAGGTGTATTAGTTGATCGTATCGGAATCGCGGGTATGAGGCCCGCACTCATAGGAATATAATGGACAGTAACGCGGCTTTAATTATAAGGTTGATTGTTGTGAGCTCTGGAATGCTTGGAATGTGCGAGGCCCCTAAAAATAGGACAGCTGATAGGGTATTTATTAGAAGGATGTTGGCGTATTCGGCTAGGAAGAATAGTGCGAAGGGGCCCCCTGCGTATTCTACATTGAAACCGGACACTAGTTCTGATTCTCCTTCTGTTAGGTCGAATGGTGTTCGGTTTGTTTCGGCTAGTGTTGAGATATATCATATCGCGGCTAAAGGCCAGGCGGGGATAAGTAGTCAAATACTTTCTTGGGTGATGTTGAATGTTTGTAGGGTGTACCCCCCTGAAAAAATAATTACAGACAGGAGAATTAGTCCGAGACTGACTTCATATGAAATTGTTTGAGCTACGGCTCGTAAAGCGCCAATTAGTGCGTATTTTGAATTTGAGGCTCAACCTGACCCTAAAATTGAGTATACTGCAAGGCTTGATAGGGCTAAGATAAACAGAATTCCTAGGTTTAGGTCAGTTACTGGGTGAGGTATGGGTATAGGTGCTCATAGGGTTATGGCTAGGGTTAGTGCAAGTACTGGGGTGGTTAAAAATAGGAATGGGGATGATGTAGATGGGCGGACGGGCTCTTTGGTAAAGAGTTTTAGTCCGTCGGCAATGGGTTGTAGTAGTCCGTAAGGGCCTACTACGTTTGGTCCTTTTCGTAATTGCATATATCCTAGTACTTTTCGTTCAATGAGTGTTAGGAAGGCTACTGCTAGGAGTACTGGTACAATGTAGGCTAAGGGGTTGATTAAGTGGGTGATTAGGGTGTTTAACATAAACTGGGGAGAGGATTTGAACCTCTGGTTAAAAGGGCTTAGGCCTTTCGCAATTTACCATGCTCTGCCACCCCAGTATGTCCTTATTTTGGCCAGCTGGGGTTTTGGCCCCCCTTTATTTTATTTATTTGTTTTCATAAATTGGGGTGGGGCGTGCTTTAAGTATGGGCCCCTCTTTTCCGATCCTTTCGTACTAGGAAAAGTGGCGTTACAGATAGAAACTGACCTGGATTGCTCCGGTCTGAACTCAGATCACGTAGGACTTTAATCGTTGAACAAACGAACCCTTAATAGCGGCTGCACCATTAGGATGTCCTGATCCAACATCGAGGTCGTAAACCCCCTCGTCGATATGGACTCTGGGAGAGGATTGCGCTGTTATCCCTAGGGTAACTTGGTTCATTGATCGGTTTAATATTGGCCGGATCATGCTTGGTCAGATATTCTGTGGCTTAGAGATGTCTCTCTTGGTTTTAGGAGGTTCTCCCAGTCCATTTGGAGGCTTTTTTTTCCTCCGTGGTCGCCCCAACCGAAGGTAAAATCTCATGTTCACAAAGTTTTTACTTTTTATTGAGTTGCTTTACGTGATTGAGTTTTGTACCTTAAGCTCCAAAGGGTCTTCTCGTCTTGTATTATTATACCCGCTTCTGCACGGGTAGATCAATTTCACTGACTTGAAAAGGGAGACAGTTAAGCCCTCGTTTGGCCATTCATACAGGTCTTTATTTAAAAGACAAGTGATTGCGCTACCTTTGCACGGTTAAAATACCGCGGCCGTTGAACTTGTGGTCACTGGGCAGGCTGGACCTCCTATACTTGGTTGTGTTGCAGGAGGCGATGTTTTTGGTAAACAGGCGAGGCTTGTGTTTGCCGAGTTCCTTCCTTTTCTTTTAGTCTTTCCTTTGATAGCACTCCAGTGTGGGGGTAACGATAGTTCAGTGTGGGTTTTTCTTGATTTTTTTTGTAATTCACATTGCTCTCTGGGGTTGAGTTCGTTAGTTGCCAATGGTTAGTCCGGTTTGGCTTACACTTGTGCTTGGAGAAGGGCGGGCCTTCTTGTTACTCATTTTAGCATAATCTCTTCCATGTGGGCATGGGTTGGCCTAATAATATTTAGGGGAATAAGATTTTTTATCAGGATAATAAACTTTTATCTGTCTGAGCTTTAACGCTTTCTGTTTAGGTGGCTGCTTTTAGGCCCACTAGAACAGTATGTTTTATATATTATGATCTTTATCCTCCTGGAAAGGTTGTGTCCTTTGTTAAAGGGGCTGTACCCCCTTTAACTAACTCTCGTATGTCTCTCTTAGGGTCTTGTTCATGTTTATTTGATTTGGGGAATACGAGGCTGAACTTCTATTCATTTCTTGGGCAACCAGCTATCACCAGGTTCGGTAGGTCTGTCACTTCTACCCGGAGCTCTTCCCACTCTTTTGCCACAGAGACGGGTTGGCCCTAATAGGCTGTCTCGGGGTAGCTCACCTGGTTTCGGGGTTTCAAACTAAAGGTCTCTTTGCTTGGGTATACTGGCTAAATCATGATGCGAAAGGTACGAGTTTTAATCTTTGCTTTTTAGTGCTTATATGGGTTGTTTCATTTCTCTTTCAGCCTTCCCTTGCGGTACTATTTCTATTGCTTTGTAGAACCTTTTCTGTCTCCCATACTCAGGTAAAAGAATGGTTTAGTTTTTGGTATTGGGCTTATTTTATTTTATTTATATTGTTTGGTTATTAAGTAGTTAAGCTAGCTGTTTGGCTCAGGGCGATCCAGTTTGCATGGATGTCTTCTCGGTGTAAGTGAGATGCTTAACTGACTCAGCCACGCCTTGGGTTTGATCCAAGTGCACCTTCCGGTACACTTACCGTGTTACGACTTGTCTCCCCTTGTCGGTGCTATTATGTTAGGTATTTTTGGTGCGTTTTGACGGGGGAGAGTGACGGGCGGTGTGTACGCGTCTCAGAGCCGGGTTCAAAGGGACACTCTGTTTCCTTTTTACTACTAAATCCTCCTTCAAGCACTGTTTCATGGTGCATGTTCGTAATATTCTATATTAGAAAATGTAGCCCATTTCTTCCCACTTCATGCGCTACACCTCGACCTGACGTATTGGGTTGTGCCCATTTTGCTTACTTTTATTACCTTCATAGGGTAAGCTGACGACGGCGGTATATAGGCTGGGGTGGCTAGAAGTGGTGAGGTTAGACGGGGGTTATCGGTTCTAGAACAGGCTCCTCTAGGGGGGTCTGAGACACCGTCAGGTCCTTTGGGTTTTAAGCTAATGCTCGTAGTACCCTGGCGGGCATCTAATTGTAACTGGATGCCTAGGTTTACGGCTGGGCATAGTGGGGTATCTAATCCCAGTTTGTTTCCCAGCTTTCGTGGGGTCAGGTGAATTTATTAAAGCTACTTTCGTGTTAGGGCCTCGGACACCTAGAAGCGTATGACAGCCAAGGGGTCATTTGGCTTTATTTTTGTCTATCCTTAACCACCCTTTACGCCGTTGTAGTATCAACTAGGGCCTCTCGTCTAACCGCGGTGGCTGGCACGAGTTTTACCGGCCCTCTTAACACTAACTGAGTCAAGTTTTCACTTATGGCTTAATGTTTATCACTGCTGAATTCCCTTGGGGGTGTGGCTTGGCTAGGCGTCTTGGGCTAACGTTTGTGCCTGATGCCCGCTCCTCGTCCCCGGGCAGGGGATTGAGGGCATATTCACTGGGTTGCGGAGACTTGCATGTGTAAGTTGAGTTAGAGCTGATAATAAGGTCGGGACCATGCCTTTATGCATGCGGAGTTTTTTAGGACCCATCTTAGCATCTTCAGTGCTATGCTTTGTATTAAGCTACGCTAGCTGCTTAATAATATTAGAATATTTAGTGCCGGGCTATTTTTGTAAAATTTTTAGTAGGGGTTGTTAGGCTGGTGGTGAGTTGTTACAATAAAAATTGGTGCATATATATATATATATATATATATATAATGGGATGCCAATTTACACCACAACTCGTTGGCTGATACGTTCTTGAGTCCTTCTTGCTTTTGGGGTTTGACAAGAATAACAGGATTCGCTGAGCGTAGGGGGGTAGGGGGGTTTGTCGCGCAAAAACCAAAGGGGACACTATGTAAGGATAAGTTGAACAATAGACATACATGTTATGCACTTGAGATAATAGAATGTAATTCTTAAATTATGTCTTATAATAATTAATTTATATTGTCACTTACAAGGAAACTGCTCAACCTTGATTCACATTTGAGCCTGCACTTTGAGATGCAAAATGAAAATGAAAAAAAAGGAGAACGTTATGCATATAAAAGAATGCCCGGCATGGTGGGTAACGAGACATATGTACTACACCATTAATCAAATGCCAGTATAATTATTTGAGAGGGGAATATTCATGTTATGTGCCTGAAATAGGAACCAGATGCCAGTAATAGTTCATATTGTGCTACCCTTACAGTTAATGCCCTTGATTCTATCATGCATGATATGTCTTTGTACAACCGGTTGGTGGTTTCTTACTACATTAATATTTTCGAGTAAAATCTTATAGCTGGTTATTTCAAGGAAAAATTTGAGGTCAAATTTTTGGGGAATAATATATTACCCAAGTTGAAATAATATTATTTCTGAGTTTTAATAGTATGGTTTATGCATACCCTAATATTTAGTACTTGCTTTATGGTCAAAATAATGAATTGGTGATAATACATATATGTATTAACACATCTCTGTAAAATTATACATTTTTACATTGATACCATAAGGGGACGGCTTATCC